TTTCCCCGATGCCACCTATTGGTACTAAATGAAGTAGTATTGACCTCCAATACAGAACCTATAGATGTAACCTTTCGCTCAATACTAAAATTGATAATTGAAGCATCTAAGGCTGCATCAATCGAGGATACACGACAGAAGGGATTGCTCTATCTCTAAACTTCACCTTCACCAAGCGTAGATTTATTTCACTTATTTGTTTTTTTTTTCTATTCCTAACTACGTTCTTTTTCTCGTAAAACTGAGGGGTAAAAAAAACAAGAAAAAATCAAATCGCACCATCTCTGTAATAGGTAAATGCCTTTTTTTCTCCTGAAGTTGTCGGAATTATTCGTAATAAAATATTGGCTACAATTGAAGAGGTCTTATCAATAAAATTTCCATTTATTCGAGATCTAGGCATAATTAGCAATTCATTCTATAATTCTTCTCATCCCCTTTCGGGGAAAACGATCCCACAAAAAAAGGAATTGTACAGTACAAAATAACATAAAAACAGACTTATTGGAAAAAATGTGGTGTCTCTTTTTTGAACAAAGATGAAATGAAATAGTTGAATCAGATTAGATTTCATTCCAATTTCGTAGTATACCAGTATACCGATAACTATTACTATTTCATCTAAGTTGAATAACCAAGTTTTCTATGTCTTTTTAGAACTCGAGAATTTTTGATTTGGTTATGATCCAAAAAGGAAAAAAATAGAATAATCATTCAATCAAATTCAAATAATGTAACCATCCTTTTTGTTTGCATAACGTGTATGTGCCACACCATACAATTTAAATAGTTGAAATAAAAAGATTCATCGGACGATTCATGAATTACATGGGTTAGCTGATGAAAGAAGTTGTTGTTGATAAATATGAAATTGAAAAAGAAATTTTTTTTATGGAACCATCGCATCGGGCGGTCATACATGTACTACAATTCAGATAATTAAGATGAAGGACTCGCTATTCATTCGGATTTTGGTCAAGAATAATATTCTGTAGGAGAGATGGCCGAGTGGTTCAAGGCGTAGCATTGGAACTGCTATGTAGACTTTTGTTTACCGAGGGTTCGAATCCCTCTCTCTCCGTTTCTTTTCATTCATCAACGTTACCTACTACAATGTATCAAAGAAAATAAGAATTGATATCATTATTTTAACGCCTTATTTAATAGACATTATCTATCCCTTATTAATACCTGCGAAAATACAAATAGAAAGATCGTCTTGATATTGAAAAGAAGAAAAAAATCAAAAGAATCCTATTGCCGATCCTTTTTTGATACGTGAATGAGACAGGGTACGAGGTACTCTATTTACTTCAGCGAAAGGAGTCAAAATTGGTATGAACCTTGCTTTTTTATTTTCGTTAGAATCAAGTCTGACGGGAATAATATTCTACGACCAACAACTCATTTATTTTCAGACCGATCCATTTACTATCTATTATTTGATTTACAAATCCTTTATATTGTAAGGAGTCAATAGTCAAATGGTTTGGCAATTCCCCGCGGGGGGATGAAAGAAGATAATTTTGAATCAGAGTTTTCGATCTTTCTTTATCCTTCGTAGTAATAATATCTCGGGGTTTGCAACGATAACTTGGTATATCCACTATACGACCATTAACTAAAATGTGTCTATGGTTAACTAATTGTCTGGCTCCTGGAATGGTCGAAGCCATACCTAATCGAAAAAGGATGTTATCCAAACGCATCTCGAGTAGTTGTAGTAAAACCTGGCCTGTTGACCCTTTGGCTTTTCCAGCAATATGCACATATTTAAGTAATTGTCGTTCTGTCAGACCATAATGAAAACGCAATTTCTGTTTCTCTTCTAAACGAATACGATATTGTGATCTTTTTCCAGAGCGCAATTGGGTTTGAAGATCACTTCTGGATCTGGGTCTTTTACTAGTTAGTCCTGGTAAAACCCCCAACCGGCGTATTTTTTTGAAACGAGGTCCTCGGTAACGAGACATAGAAAGGCTCCTTTATTGATTCACTTTTATTTGACAAAAAAATATAAAATCAGACTGAACTAAAGGATCAGCAAAGCAAAACTCAATTTACTAAAGTCCTACAAAACAGAATCAAATAAATTTGATCAATATTCGTATTTTTTGTATATATAGGAAATTCAAGCGAAGGTTACGTTTTCCAATTTCTTCTGTAGAGATCTAATTGTTCTAGTCAACTTTTTTCTTTATAGCTATAGCTGCAAGTTATCATGACATAATAGATCGGTGATCCGACATTTAGAGAAAGTGAGAGTAGAGATTTTCAATCATGTAAATCAAAAAATAGATAAAAAAAAAGCCGGCTATCGGAATCGAACCGATGACCATCGCATTACAAATGCGATGCTCTAACCTCTGAGCTAAGCGGGCGGATATAAGAGCAATAGTGTATAGGAATACAGGAAACTATCGGATCTTAGCTATTTCCTAGTGATTCTTATTCTTTTTTTCTTTTATTTATTCTTTCTTCTATTTCTTAAATATTAGTTATATATTTTTATATATTTTAGATTCTATTTCGAAAATAGAAAAGAAAACTATTTAGATCTAGATTATTTAGATCTAGATAAATTAGATATCTAAATAGAAATCTAAATTCAATTCCATATTTCATATATATGAAATATGAAAATGAAAAGAAAATATCAATGAAATTAGAATTCAAAATGAAAAAAAAAATGAGAATGAATATCGACCGTTCCACTATTCAAAACTACACTGTAAAAATGAAGGAGGAGTAAAGGCATATATATATATGTGGTATATATCTATCCATATTGAATTGCGGATAGATCAATGATAAAATCATTTTATATTGAAAAAATAGGGTTTATAGATGAAATGATATAATATAGAATAGAGGAAAAAAATAAAATAACAGCATACACTTTTTAAATATAGGAATCATTACCTAAAGGATTCAATAGTGCCAAGATAAATGAAAGAGGTGGATGGAATTACAGCTAGATCCTTGTCTCAAAGGAAAGGGGGATATGGCGAAATTGGTAGACGCTACGGACTTGATTGGATTGAGCCTTGGTATGGAAACCTGCTAAGTGGTAACTTCCAAATTCAGAGAAACCCTGGAACTAAAAAAGGGCAATCCTGAGCCAAATCTTTGTTTCGAGAGAAAAAACGATGAAAAATGAGAATAAAAAGGGGATAGGTGCAGAGACTCAATGGAAGCTGTTCTAACGAATGAAATTGATTACGTTACCTTAGTAGCTAAAAGACTTCTATCGAAATGACAGAAAGGATACGTCTTATATACCTAAGACGTACGTATACATACTGACATAGCAAACGATTAATCACAACCCAAATCTTATATCGAATTCTATTCTGTATCTCTATATCTCTATATATTTATATATTTCGAATAGTTAGATATGAAATTTGAAATTTATATATGAAATATGAAAATAAAAATCTTCTCTTTTTTTTCTATTCATATTATGAATTCATATTCTTATTATATTCATATTCTATTAATATTCTCTTAGTAATATCATATTATATCATATTCTATTAATATTCTCTTATTAATATGAGTAATATAATAATATGAGTAATATAATAATGAGTAATATAATAGTATGAAATAAGGATCTATAAGAAACCCTATATTTCTATTCTTTATTTCATTAGAATGATAGAGATCAAAAAGATATATGAAAAATTGAAGAGTTATTGTGAAGAAATTCCAATTGAAGTTGAAAAAAGAATAGAATTCGAATATTCAATAATCAAATTCTTCATTCCAGAATTTTTGATATATCTTTTTAAATTTAATCGGACGAGAATAAAGAGAGAGTCCCATTTTACATGTCAATACCGACAACAATGAAATTTATAGTAAGAGGAAAATCCGTCGAATTTTTCAATCGTGAGGGTTCAAGTCCCTCTATCCCCAATAAAAAGCCCATTTTACTTCCTCGCTCTTTCTTTATCCTCATCCTCTTTATTCATTTTTTTTCATCAGTGACTCAGTTTAAACAAAATGAAATATCTTTCTCATTTTATTCACTCTGTTCTTTCACAAATGGATCCAAATATAAATCCTCGTATCTTTTTTCAATCCAATCTCATTTGTTTTGTATAATACGATATGAAGATATATATTCAAGGAATCTCCGTTATTGAATCATTCATAGTCTATATCTTTTTCTTTACATTTACAAAAAAAGTCTTCTTTTTGAAGATCCAAGAATTTAAGGGGCTAGAGCCAATTTGTTAAGATTTTTTTTTAGTTCTTTTCATTGACATAGATAGAATAACTCCGCTAGGATGATGCACGGGAAATGGTCGGGATAGCTCAGTTGGTAGAGCAGAGGACTGAAAATCCTCGTGTCACCAGTTCAAATCTGGTTCCTGACACGTAAATAATGTATCGGATAGATATTTCTTAATACCTCATACAAATGAAATTAATTCATTAAGACGGATCGGAATAGATATTCTTTACTTTCTTTTTCATTTTTTTCTCTCTTTTTTTTTTATTTTAGTCCCTCCGCAATACGAATGAAAGTCCAGTTACTTTTTTTGTTTTTCTTCTAGAAGAGCAAGATGCTCATTGAATGATAAAAAACCCCTTTTTTACTTATTTTACTTATATCCAGATTTCGTTTCAATTTCAATCAATGAGCATCTTGAATTTCATATAAATTGGACGTAATATAGTCTTTACTTAAAGGCCAGCCTATCCAACTTTCAGGCATGAAGATACGTTTAAGGCGAGGATGATTCTTATAAGAAATTACCAATATATCATAAGATTTCCGTTCCTGAAAATCAGCACTTCTTCAAATCCAGAAAACTGACGGGGTTTGAGGATTACTCCTGAGAGCAAAGACTTTTATGCATACCTCTTCTGGTTTATCTATACCATAACGTATTTTCGTAAGGTGATACACACTAGCTAAAAATCCGCCTGGTATCATAGGCACACTGGGAGCATAAAGAATTGTAACCATATACATATGAAATGACAGCAATAGAATTCCAATCCTCGGGAATTAAAGATCTATGAATTAACTAATGCTTGACTAGCCAATCAGATAAATGAACCTGCATCTTATTCATCTCTCACACATTTCTCTTTGTATGAATATTTAACATTGACCAATGAAATTTTTAATGATTAACTGCTGTTTCTTATTTTGTACAAAGGAACCCTGCCTGATTCATAAATTCGTAGGAAGATTGGATTTGAAAAAGATTTCAAATCCAAAAGGTATCTCTGAAGTATATGGTGATTTATAGAGTAATTCTTGATCCTAATTTCCAGTATGAGTACTGTGTCAAAGGTAAAACTTGTGATTAGTAGTAAAACATCGATTTTCCTGTTGATATACAGTTCTATATCTTGACACCAACCCATAATGATCAAAGTTGAATCGCGAGCCTATTAATGAAGTCAATTCAAAGAAAAAACAACTGGTACCATAGATAAGTGGCCATAAACTGGAAAGTATTGACCAATTCGAGAGATCATTCAATGTAGTTGAAATAATTAAAATGGGGTTATTTGGTTAAGTAATGGAAACTCAACCAAATTAAGAAATGTTTCAATGTCATCCTTTCCTTCCCTTTTCTTTTGATTGTCTAAATATTCAGCTAAGACAATTACAATGCTCCTTTTCGTCATGCATAAACTGAACCCACAATTGGGAATGAAAGCTTATAAGCTTCTATAAATACAGATACACCCAATACATCAAAGCTCATTGTCCATGGATAATGAAAGACCATTTCAACAGCAAAAAAAACAAAAACTAGAGCAAACATGTAATAGCAAATTCGGAATTGTACCCAAGCATCCCCATTGGTTCTCTACCTGATTCATCACTAGTAAACTTTTCTGGACCTTCCCTAAAATCCCAGAAATGACAAATGTCAAGATAGGAATAACGCATATTATTAGGAATGCCTAGAAAATATCATATTCGTGAAATAGAAACATAAAACTATGAATGTGGAATAGGTTGAATTATTCCATTTGAATTAAAATTTGAAAATCATATAGAACTTTTTAGATGAAACAAGAAAAGATTTTTGATCCGCATAGTTGAGAGTTTGTTTGCTGTAGGACATACCTTGTTTCAAAATTTATCTAATGTCATCCCACTTCTCTTTTTCTTTCTTTTTTCTCCTTTCAATTCTCTTTCTATATGTGATGTGTAATATAGAATGCTCTTATACTTAGTTCTTTTTCTTTTCTATTCTACTTATTCTTATACTTATTATCTTCTAGAATCTTATATATATATTTTATAATATATTTTTAATAGATTTTATATATTTTTTATATTTCATATTGATCTTATATCTTATAAATAGAAAGTCAAAGTAAAGAATTCCCTATCTTATATTAACTTTTCTATTAACTTAGAATCTTAGAATAATTATACGTAATATATTATAGTAAGAGTATAGTAATACTCAAATTTCTATACAAAACAAAAATGGAATGTATTAGGGCTATACGGACTCGAACCGTAGACTTTCTCGGTAAAACAGAGAAAACTTATTATTATCGAAATGATTCGAACTGTTTCAAAGACCCAACATGCATTTTGTTGCATTGGGCTCTTTCATCAACTGATGTAAAGATCAGTTAGTCCACCATAGTTTTCTTTAGAAGAAGATAAGAAGATATTGAGATGGCTCCATGTGCTCTGATTCATTATTTGTATCCTTATCTAGGAGCAATACCAAAGTGTTTCAAAGAAGGGTGACCTTTATTTAGGTCTGCCTTCGGCCTAGATCAACCTAAATGAAATGCAGTCTCTATCGCTCCGCTGCAAGAGTAAAATAATGAGACTTCATACACCTCAAAGCTCATAGGACGAAAAGAGGTTCTTTTGAGATCCTTATACTCATTATGCCTGGCATTGAATGGGCTGAACATTTACCTTATAATGTCAGGTTCTATTTGATTTAGCACCGGAATTCGCACTTGAACCGGATCAAACCAAATTTGTCAGGCTATTTTTCTCTTGTTCTCTCGAATCTACGGAGTAAGACATCGACTTCTCAAAAAGATCAATTATGGTCATTGCATAATGAGCTCCTTTGAAAAACATTGGCGCACGTGTAAACGAGGTGCTCTACCTAACTGAGCTATAGCCCTTGTCATAACCATTTTAATATAGAGATAATTTCTTGTCAAGAAGGGTATCCCATAATCTCACATGATAACTCTCTGATCTGTTTATGTTTACTGGTAAAAGATTAATATTGCTTAAAAAACATATTTTACCTATAATCCATCGAAGTGATGGAGACCCTTTTTGTGGTGATAAATGACCTACTTAACCCAGTGGTTAGAGTATTGCTTTCATACGGCGGGAGTCATTGGTTCAAATCCAATAGTAGGTAGAACTTATTAGATACCGGATTCCATGGTATCTAATAAGTTTTTCTACTTATTCCTCTTTTTTTCGTTATGTTCTATCATCAGATTAATCAAATTAGACTTCATTGTGGTCAATTTGTGGAATCAAGATGTAGTGTGTAGTACATAATAAAGAAATCTTTTTATTTTGATTGACTACTAAGAGGAAATTACTTTGACAGCTTCTACTCGTGTCCTAGCTCGTCTGAGAGCTAGATTTGCCTCAATTGCTTGTCTCTTACCCTCAGCTTTACTCAAGTTAGCTTCAGCTATTTCAAGAGTTTGTTGAGCTTCTTGTAGATCAATGTCAGTACTAATTTCCGCACCATTTCCTAAAATGGTGATCTCATTATTACTTATTCTAGCAAAACCGCCCATAAGAGCTACCGTTAACCATCGATCTTTTAGCCGTATTCTCAAAAGACCTATATCTACAGCCGTGGCAATGGGGGCATGATTTGGTAATACCCCAATTTGTCCACTATTAGTAGATAAAATAATCTCTTTCACTTCAGAATCCCAAATCATTCGATTTGGAGTCAGTACACAAAGATTTAAGGTCATTTCTTCAATTTGCTCTCCTCTTCTAAGTTCATAGCTTTCGCGGTAGCTTCATCGATGTTACCCACCAAATAAAAGGCCTGCTCGGGAAGACCATCTAATTCTCCGGAAAGGATGAATTGAAACCCCCGAATTGTTTCTGCTAGACCAACATATTTCCCTGGAGAACCAGTAAAGACTTCTGCCACAAAGAAGGGTTGTGATAAGAAACGCTCAATTTTGCGTGCTCTTGCTACAGTTAAACGATCTTCTTCGGATAATTCGTCCAACCCAAGGATAGCTATAATGTCCTGAAGTTCTTTGTAACGTTGTGAAGTTTGCTTAACCCTTTGCGCAGTTTCATAATGTTCCCCGCCAACGATCCGAGGTTGTAACATAGTTGACGTTGAATCCAAGGGATCTACTGCTGGATAAATACCTTTGGCAGCTAATCCTCTTGATAATACGGTAGTAGCATCTAAATGTGCAAATGTCGTGGCAGGAGCAGGGTCGGTCAAATCATCCGCAGGTACATAAACTGCTTGAATCGATGTTATGGATCCTTCCTTGGTAGAAGTAATTCTTTCTTGCAAAGAACCCATTTCCGTACTAAGGGTAGGTTGATAACCCACTGCAGAAGGCATTCTACCTAATAAGGCAGAGACTTCGGACCCTGCTTGAACGAAACGAAATATATTGTCAATGAATAGAAGTACGTCTTGCTCATTAACATCTCGGAAATATTCCGCCATGGTTAGGGCAGTCAAGCCAACTCTCATACGAGCTCCTGGCGGTTCATTCATTTGACCATAGACTAGAGCCACTTTGGATTCTGCAATATTTTTTTCATTAATCACCCCGGATTCTTTCATTTCCATGTAGAGATCATTTCCTTCACGAGTACGTTCACCTACTCCGCCAAATACGGATACACCTCCGTGAGCTTTGGCAATGTTGTTGATCAATTCCATGATGAGTACTGTTTTACCCACTCCAGCTCCCCCAAATAGTCCGATTTTTCCTCCACGGCGATAGGGGGCTAAAAGATCCACAACTTTAATCCCTGTTTCAAAGATTGATAATTTTGTATCTAACTGTATGAAGGCGGGTGCAGATCTATGAATAGGAGATGTTGTGCGAGTATCGACAGGACCTAAATTATCAACGGGCTCTCCAAGGACGTTGAAAATTCGTCCGAGAGTAGCTCCCCCGACTGGAACACTTAGAGGAGCTCCCGTGTCAATCACTTTCATTCCTCTCATCAGACCATCTGTAGCACTCATAGCTACAGCTCTCACTCGATTATTTCCTAATAATTGTTGTACTTCACAAGTTACATTAATTTGATGACCGACAGTATCTCGACCTTTAATTATCAAAGCATTATAAATATTAGGCATCTTGCCCGGTGGAAAAATGACATCCAGTACTGGGCCAATAATTTGAGCGATACGCCCTTGGTTTTGTTCTTCAAGTGTAGAAACTACAGGATCAGAAGTAATGGGATTGTTTCTCATAATCATAAATCATAATAAATATGTCGAAATTCTTTTTTTTAAGAGTACTGAATCGAAAAGAAATATCCGATAGCAAGTTGATCAGTTAATTCCATAATGAATTTGATAAGAAATAAATGGGAGTTAACATTCGATTGAGTTGGTACCACCTAATTGAATCCAATTCAATCCTTTACTCAGTGAATGAGTCAATTTTCAATTATTTCTATTGTACTATTTGTACTATTGTATTTTTTTGTTGTGCACCTATTCTTCTTTATATATCATATCTGTTCCCTTTTCTAGATTAATTATGACTCTTTTCACATCTAAGATTTACATATATAACATATATTACTGTCAAGAGAGGTCCTATATTCTTTCTTTTTCTTTCTATATTAGATATTTCTATTTACTATTTATTCTCTTTAATATCTTTATTATCTTTTTTTTATAATTGAATTTTCTTCATTCTAGATTCTAGAATTTTTTAATTCTAATTTAGAATTCTATTTCTATTCAATTTAATCTTTATCTATTTGAATTGAATTCGATTT